CAAAACGCCCATATTTATAATGTTGGCTAATCTCCTTTGTAGCAACACAACTCCATTGGACAATGTGTTCTATTCGCTTCACTTCGTCTTTTTTCATTAATCCTCCTGTTTTAGATTTTTACAATTTATACGCGTCTTTTTTTTGGAGGTCTGCATCCATTATGTGGTAGAGGGGTTACGTCCATGACGCAATTTAGCCGTATTCCACTTCTCCGAATGGCTCGTAATGCAGAATCTCGTCCGAGACCGGGACCTTTTATTCTGACGTCTGCTTCTTGCATACCCTGATCGATTACTATACTAATAGCATTTGCTGTCGCAGTTTGCGCAGCAAAGGGCGTCCCTCTTCTTGGGCCCCTGAATCCACAAGTACCGGCGGAGGACCATGAAACCACCTGACCCTGGGTATCTGTAACCGTTACAATGGTATTGTTGAAACTTGCTTGAATATTTATTACCCCCTTGGATATTCGAAGACTACTTTTCCGTGAAGTAAAACGCGGATACTTCCGTGAAGTAAAACGCGGATTTTTCCGTGGAATAAAACGCACATAGTTAGGTAAACTAGTTCTTGATATAGGTTTTGCCATATTTTATCATCTCATAAAAATGAGTCAGAGATATATGGATATATCCATTTCGTGTCAAAACAAATCTTTTCTTTTATTTGTGCATTGGGTACGTTGTAGAGTCCCTTTTTTTTTTAGAAATATTATCCCTGTCTCTGTTTATGCCTAGGGTTGGAGCAAATTACTATAATTCGTCCCCGTCTACGGATCAGTCGACATTTTTCGCAAATTTTACGAACGGAGGCTCTTTTTTTCATAATTTGTTTTTCCTTACCTTAATGAAATTACGAATCTACTCTAGAAAAAAAAAAGAAATCTCTTGAAATTTTGAACCTCAAATTGTATCCCAACGAAAGGAGGATTGATAAATCCAATTAATCGTTCGAATCTTTGTTGCGGGGTTTAGGGTCTATTCTAAAAATTATGCGCCCCCGGGTTGAATCATAACGACTTACTTCAATTTTGACTCTATCGCCTGGTAGTATTCGTATATAACTACGCCGTATCTTTCCAGAAATATAACCTAGGATCAGATCGTCATTATCTAAACGAACTCGAAACATACCATTGCGAAGTGATTCCACTACAAGTCCTTCTAAGATCCATTTTTCATCTTTCATTCTAGATAAACCTCTTTAAGTATTAACTAAAGCTAAAAAAAATAAGAATGATATTAGACAACCCGTCCTTTCTCTTTCCTTCACAAAACAAATAGGAAGTTGCAGATTCAATTTAAATTCGGATACTAGAAGGATTACCATATATAACACAAAATTTCTCCTCCGATTCCTTCTAGTCGAGCCTCTCGGTCTGTCATTATACCTCGAGAGGTAGAAAGGATAACAATACCTATTCCTCCTAAAATCCTGGGAATTTTTTCATAATTGGAATAGATTCGTTGACCGGGTCGACTGATCCGTTTTAAAATAGTTCTATATCGCCCCTTCCTATTCCTTCGATGTCGCAGAGTTGAAACCAAGAAATTTTTCGTGCTTTCTCGATGTTTTCTCACATTTTCTATAAAGCCTTCTCGTAGAAGTATTTTAACAATCCTTTCGGTAATCTTCGTATGTGCGATTCGAACTGTTCCTTTTTTATCCATGTCAGCATTTCGTATAGAAGTTATTATGTTAGCAATAGTGTCCCTACCCATGACGAACCATTATTATTGGTGCCTCCGATTTTTTATATAATCAACATGTTCTTCTTTTTTTTTTTTTTTTTAAGGTACATGCCTAATACATAATTTACTAAAAAATTCTACTAATAATAAATTGAATATATTTCAGATACCCTTATTAGTATTTAGAATACCTCTGGAGCTAATGAAATTATTTTCGTAAAATTCAACTGTCTCAATTCTCGAGCGATCGCACCAAAAACTCGAGTTCCTTTTGGATTTCCTTCTTGATCAATGACAACCGCAGCATTATCATCATATTTTAAAATCATACCATTATCTCGTTTAAGTTCTTTACATGTACGTACAATTACAGCTCTGATCACTTCGGATCTTTGTAGAGGCATATGAGGTACTGCTTCTTTGATTACAGCAACAATCACGTCACCAATATGAGCATATCGTCGATTACTAGCTCCTATGATTCGAATACACAGTAATTTTCTAGCCCCGCTGTTGTCCGCCACATTTAAATGGGTTTGAGGTTGAATCATTTTTTTTTTTTCTTCGCTCTTTGCATGAAAAAAAGGGAGAAATATTGTTTGTTCAGAAAAAAAACCTCGGCTGTTTTTTCATTTTCGACATAGTTTCATTTTTCGACATAGAAAGGCCCTTTCTTTTGGTTATACATTTCTAACGAATTGAGTTCGTATAGGCATTTTTGACGCAGCGATTGAAATAGCTTCTCTGGCTACGCTTTCTGATACTCCACTCATTTCATAAAGTATTCGACCAGGTTTAACAACGGATACCCAATATTCGGGGGATCCTTTCCCCGAACCCATACGCGTTTCTGTAGATCTTACTGTAACTGGTTTGTCTGGAAATATACGGACCCAAATTTTTCCACCGCGACGCGCATATCGCGTCATTGATCGTCGCCCTGCTTCTATTTGTCTAGATGTGATCCAAGTGGGTTCAAGTGCCTGAAGAGCATATTTACCGAAACAAATACGATTGCCTCGATAAGATATTCCCTTCATTCTTCCTCTATGTTGTTTACGGAATCTGGTTCTTTTGGGGTTATAGTTGATGGTTGTTTCTCAATGCCATCTCTACTGCAAAACCGGACATGAGAGTTTCTTCTCATCCAGCTCCTCGCGAATAAAACGATTCAAAAAATTACAGATATATGTATTTGAATCTTTCGCGGGCGAATGTATATTCTTTCAATGTCTCTTTCACTCGTAGGGTCATCCCGGGACCTCTCAGAATCAGAATAAATGAATTCTAGGTTCGTTCCGCCATCCTACCCGATGAATCATTCGGATTCCTTTTCAATAGAATCTTTTGCAGTCACGGGTTCTGTCGTTCCCATCGCTTCTCAATTAATGGTTAGGTCGAAACTTTGCAATAGAGCTCCTAATTTGTTTCTGAGCCAATATTCCCAATCTTTATTGACTCGGCGCTCTTTATTATTTTTTTTTTTTTTTTTAGCTTGGATACGTCTAATTACTGAATTTTACTAATTAAAAACGAATCCTTATTTATGCTATGTTACATTGCGATGATTTGCAGACCATACATCATATTTGGAATCACATATCGTTGATATTTTATTTTTCTCTTTCTCTCGCCCTTCCATTTATCCATATCCTCCTATTTTTGTTTCACAACCTTATACTTATAATCTGATTGATTTATCTTTTATTTTTTGTGAAAAATATATCAGTTGCTGCAACGATATGATCGATACGTCATATAGTGACTGGTTCCTTGGATCCAGATAATACGAAGCAATGGGTTGGTTATTAGTTCTATAATTATTAGTTCATACTTTTGGTTGGTCTCCTGTTTTTTTAATCCCAACCTAATTCTTAATTTAATAAAATAAAAAACCAACGAGTCGCACACTAAGCATAGCAATTATATGAAATGGTCAATTGAATTTTTATTCAACCCTGTAGAATTCTATAAATTCAAATTGCTCTTTTTTTATTGAATGAAAAGCTAATGAAAGAATTGGTGATTTTTTGTTCCATCACTGGATAGAATGTAAAGATAACCAAAAGATCATTACTTCTCGTCTGTAAATATCCAAATTTTTATGCCCAATGCCCCATAAATAGTTCGAACTGTATAGGAACAATAATTAATTTTAGCTCGAATGGTTTGTAGGGGAACCCTACCTTCTCTAAACCATTCGACACGTGCAATTTCTTTTCCGTCGATACGCCCTGCAATTTGTACTTGAATTCCTTTTGTATCTGCCTCTTCAGTTAAGGCAATAGCTTTTTTTATTGCTTTTCGAAATGAAACTCTATCCTTTAATTGTTCGGCTATATATTCTGCAAGGATGTTAGGGTGTCCGTAAGGTTTTGCAATTTTTGTGATAGTAATGTTAAGTTTTTTGTTTACAGAATCAATTTTTTTTTGTACATGGCTCTGTAATTCTTTGATTCTTCGCGATCCATCCTCTATTAACAATTTTGGGAACCCTATATATATTATGACATGGATCAGATCGATCGTTTTTTGAATCTTTATATATACAATTGTCTCGGCACTGGAAGAGATTTTTATATTTTTTTCTACATAATTCTTGATACAATCCTGTATTTTTTGATCTTCCTGAAGACCCTCAGGATAATTTTTTGGTTGTTCAAACCAAAGGGAATGATGGCTTTGGGTTGTACCAAGTCTGAAACCAAGTGGATTTATTTTTTGTCCCATAAAACCTCGCACCCATCATTGGCCCATAGCATTCTGCCCCCAAATAGAGCCTCGTATAGAAAACATTCATACTTATCTTGAATATCTATATACTTCTCTTTATATATCCATCCTCTTTTTTTTAACCATAGATAAAAGTTTTTATCTTTAGAGATATCTTGCAATACAATAGTTATGTGACAGGTGGGTCTTTTTATCGGATAACTACGTCCTCTAGCTCGAGGTTTTAACTTTTTCACGATAGTACCCTCGTTAACTTCGGCTTGACTAATAATTAAAGCCGTTTTGTCGAAATCCATATTGTTAGTAGCATTTGCTGCTGCAGAATAAACTAATTTAAAAATGGGATAACATGCTCGATAAGGCATGAGTTCTAGTTTCATAAGTATTTCATCATAGGGACGCCCACGAATCTGATCAATTACTCTTCGCGCTTTGTGAGCAGACATACATATATGTTGACCTAAAGCATATACTTCTACCTCAGGTACCCTCTCTATCATAAGGTTCACCTCCCACCAATAAACGACGAGCACCCATATTAACTTTATTAACATTAACGACGAGATTTTTTATCGTTTCTCGTATGCTCCCGGAAATTCCGAGTAGGTGCAAATTCTCCCAATTTGTGACCTACCATACTATCTGTTATATAAATAGGTAAATGCTCTTTCCCATTATGAATAGCAATTGTATGGCCGATCATTTTGGGTATAATGGTAGATGCCCGGGACCAAGTTACTATTATTTCTTTTTCTGTCCTTCGGTTGAGCTTCTCAATTTTTTCCAATAAATGATTAGCTACAAAGGGTTTTTTTTTTAGTGTTTTTAGTGAACGTGTCACAGCAAATTCCTCCTATCTTTTTTATTTTTTTTTGTAAAGACGAAGAAACATATTTGATTTTCAATACTCTCCTATTTACTACGGCGACGGAGAATCAAACTATCACTATATTTTTTCTTTTTTCTATTTCTTCTTCCAAGCGCAGGATAACCCCAAGGGGTTGTGGGTTTTTTTCTACCAATTGGGGCCCTCCCTTCACCACCCCCATGGGGATGGTCTACAGGATTCATAACTACCCCTCTTACTACAGGACGCTTACCTAGCCAACACTTAGATCCGGCTCTACCCAAACTTTTCTGGTTCACCCCAAGATTACCCACTTGCCCGACTGTTGCTGAGCAGTTTTTGGATATCAAACGGACCTCCCCAGATGGTAATTTTAATGTGGCCGATTTACCCTCTTTTGCAATCAGTTTCGCTACAGCACCCGCAGCTCTCGCTAATTGTCCGCCCTTTCCAAGTGTGATTTCTATGTTATGTATGGCCGTGCCTAAGGGCATATCGGTTGAAGTAGATTCTTCTTTTTGATCAATCAAAACCCCTTCCCAAACTGTACAAGCTTCTTCCAAAGCATACGGCTTTCCGGATGTATATGATGATATCTAGACAGATGGATCTTATATGAATCGTATGATGAAGTACCACATGAGTTGATATATTGGAATCCAAATCTGCCGAATCACTCATGTTATGATCTTCTACATCCTAGGTCTCCCCGTTCCTTCATCTGGCTTATGTTCTTCATGTAGCATTCAGACCGAATGACTCTATGAAATTACGTCGATACTTCCACATATTACGGGTAACGTAGGAGACATCTCTATTTTTCCCCCGGGGTAGAATTACCACTGCTTAGCTTTCAATTCGCCTCTGACCATCAAATGAAATGTGAATAACTCGTCCTCCTCTCTTTGAAACAAGGGGCGCTTCCGGTTCTGTCGGTGCTTCAAACAATTTTGTCTTCTCCATATTACCATATCTCTAGAGTCAATAATTTTCTATGAGGAACTACTGAACTCAATCACTTGCTGCCGATACTCTTCAGTTTTCTGTTGAGGTCTATCCCGTAGAGGTACTCAAATTGGATCAGTGATCGATTTCTAGGTTTCGTCGTAAACCTAATTGGTTACTTCCAATTACGTAAATCAATAGTTCAAACCGCACTCAAAGGTAGGGCATTTCCCATTGAGATAGGAACTTCTGTACCAGAAACAATGGTATCTCCAATTATAGCCCCTCTGGGATGTAAAATATATCTCTTCTCACCATCCCTATAGTGTATGAGACAAATGTTTGCATTTCGATTAGGGTCGTATTCTATGGTTACGATTCTACCAGATATGTCTTTTTCATTCCGTCGAAAATCAATTTTACGGTATAGACGCTTATGACCTCCCCCTCTATGCCTTGCGGTAATGATTCCTCTGGCATTACGACCTTTACCACAACGACGCTGTCCATAGATCAAATTATTTCGTGGATTGGATTTCACTTGACTGCCGACGGTTCTGCTCGAGGTAGAAGTTTTGTATAAAGGTATCGCCGTGTTATTAAGTATTTTGATTTAAGTTCTTTTCTTTCTAAATTTAAGTTCTTTTCTTTCTAAGAGGTGGAATAGAATAACCCGGTTGAAGCGTAATAATCATGCGTCTATAATGCATTGTATGTCCCATAATGGGTCCCTTTCTTCTACCCTTTCCCGGGAGTCGATGACTATTCATAGCTATTACCTTGACACCAAAAAAGAGTTCGACCCAATGCTTTATTTCTGTCCTAGTTGATCCTGATTCGACATTAGAAGTATATTGATTGTTCCCCAATAACCGAATACTTTTGTCTGTAAATACTGCATATTTGATTCCATCCATAAATCTATTTTCTTCCCTATGAGTTCCGGTATCGATAAGAATTCTACTTCTTACTGTTCATATGTTATGATATGAATATACCATAGTAATTATATTAATTCGTTATGTATGGATGATGAGATTCCATTGATACGGAGCCAATTCCAATAGACGTATTGAACGTTCGCGTTGTACTGCATCCAGCAGGAATTGAACCTACGAATTTGCCAATTATGAGTTGGGCGCTTTAACCATTCAGCCATGGATGCGTAATGGGGATTAGCATATATTTCAAGTATCTAGCCTAACTCTATAGAAAAATCGTTATATATTCTATATAATAATAAATATAATAATAATAAATATAATAAAAATTTCCAAGTCAATTCTACATGATAATTAATAATAAAAATTTCCAAGTCAATTCTACATGATAATTAATAATAAAAATTTCCAAGTCAATTCTACATGATAATTAATAATAAAAATTTCCAAGTCAATTCTACATGATAATAATAAAAATTTCCAATATTAATTAAATACATATATAAATATAAAGTCAAATTTTAAAGAAATCCTAAGGAGGAATCAATATCAATATGAGGCAAGACAGGGCAAAACGACGTCTATATAAATCCTGGATTTTTGAGTTTAGGGAGGTATTGAGAGAGATCAAGAATTCTCACTATTTCTTAGATTCGTGGACCAAATTGGATTCAGTGGGATCTTTCATTCACGTTTTTTTCGACCAAGAACGTTTTATGAAACTCTTTGACCCACGAATAGTAAGTATCCTCTTTTCACGCGATTCGCAGGGTTCAACAAGCAATCGATCTTTCACGATCAAAGGTGTAGTACTGCTTGTAGTAGTGGTCCTTCTACATCGTCTTAACAATCGAAATCTGGTCGAAAGAAAAAATATCTATTTGAGGGGGCTTCTTCCTATACCCGTAAACTCCATTGGACCCAGAAATGATTCATTGGAAGACTCTTTTGAGTCTTCCAATATCCATAGGTTGATTGTTTCGCTCCTGTATCTTCCAAAAGGGAAAGAGATCCCTGAGAGTTCTTTCATGGATCCGAAAGAGAGTACTTGGATCAATCAAAGAAAGGTTCAACAACTTCCCAAAGAAATCGAAGAATTTCTTGGGAATCCTACAAGATCCTCTCGTTCTTTTTTCTCTGACAGATGGTCAGAACTTTATCTGGGTTCGACTCCTACTGAGAGGTCCACTAGAGATCAGAAATTGTTGAAGAAACAACAAGATGTTTCTTTTGTCCGTTTCAGGCGATCGGAAAATAAAGAAATGGTTGATATATTCAAGATAATTACGTATTTACAAAAAACCGTCTCAATTCATCCTATTTCATCAGATCAGGGATGCGATATGGTTCCGAAGGATGAACCGGATATGGACAGTTCCAAGAAGATTTCATTCTTGAACCAAAATCCATTTTTTGATTTATTTCATCTATTCCATGACCGGAACAGGGGAGGATACACGTTTCACCACGCAGAAGAGAGATTTCAAGAAATGGCGGATCTATTAACTCTATCAATAACCGAGCCGGATCTGGTGTATCATAAGGGATTTGCCTTTTCTATTGATTCCTGCGGATTGGATCAAAAAAAATTCTTGAATGAGGTATTCAACTCCAGGGATGAATCGAAAAAGAAATCTTTATTGGTTCTACCTCCTATTTTTTTTGAAGAGAATGAATCTTTTTATCGACAGATAAGAAAAAATTGGGTCCGGTGCGGGAATGCTTTGGAAGATCCAAAACCAAAAAGAGTGGTATTTGCTATCAACAACATAATGAAGGCAGTCAATCAATATAGATTGATCCAAAATCTGATTCAAATCCAATATAGCATCCATGGGTACATAAGAAATGGTTCGAATCGATTTTTTTTTATGAATAGATCCGATCGCAACTTCGAATATGGAATTCAAAGGGATCAAATAGGAAATGATACTCTGAATCATAGAACTATAATGAAATATACGATCAACCAACATTTATCAAATTTGAAAAAGAGTGAGAAGAAATGGTTCGATCCTCTTCTTTCTCGAACCGAGAGATCCATGAATCGGGATCCTGATGCATATAGATACAAATGGTCCAATGGGAGCAAGAATTTCCAGAAACATTTGGAACATTTCGTTTCTGAGCAGAAGAGCCGTTTTCAAGTTTTTCAAGTAGTGTTCGATCGATTACGTATTAATATTATTAATATATTAATTAATATTAATCAATATATTAATAATATTAATATTAATCAATATTCGATTGATTGGTCCAGGGTTTTCGACAAACAAGATCCTTCTAAGCCACTTCGTTTATTTTGGTCCACCTTTTTGCGTCTCTTTTTGCCCAAGTTCCGTCTCTTTTTGCCCAAGTTCCTTCTCTTTTTGTCTAAGTCACTTTCTTTTTTCTTTGTGAGTTTCGGGAATACCCCCATTCGTGGGTCCGAGATCCACATCTCTCAATTCAAAGGTCCGAATGATCAACTCTGCGATCAGTTGTTAGAATCAATAGGTGTTCAAATCGTTCATTTGAATAAATTGAAACCCTTCTTATTGGATGATCATAATACTTCCCAAAAATCGAAATTGTTGATCGATGGAGGAACAATATCACCATTTTTGTTCAATAAGATACCAAAGTGGACGATTGACTCATTCCATACTCCTACTAGAAAAAATCGCAGGAAATCCTTTGATAACACTGATTCCTATTTCTCAATGCTATCCCACGATCGAGACAATTGGATGAATCCCGTGAAACCATTTCATAGAAGTTCATTGATATCTTCTTTTTTAAAAGCAAATCGACTTCGATTCTTGAATAATCCACATCACTTCTGGTTCTATTGTAACAAAAGATTCCCTTTTTATGTAGAAAAGGCCCGTATCAATAATTATGATCTTACGTATGGACAATTCCTTAATATCTTGTTCACTGGCAACAAAAAATTTTCTTTGTGCGTCGGTAAAAAAAAACATGTTTTTTCGGAGAGAGATGCTATTTCAACGATCGAGTCACGGGTATCTAACATATTCATACCTAACGATTTTCCAATTCTATCCGCTCGATTCGTTCGTAGAGCTCTTTACGCAATCGCAGACATTTCTGGAACACCTCTAACAGAGGGACAAATAGTCAATTTAGAAAGAACTTATTGTCAACCTCTTTCAGATATGAATCCGTCTGATTCAGAAGGGAAGAACTTGCATCAGTATCTCAATCTCAATTTCAATTCAAACATGGGTTTGATTCACATTCCATGTTCTGATAAATATTTACGAGCCAAAAAGAGGAAAAAACAGAGTCTTTGTCTAAAGAAATGCGTTGAGAAACGGCAGATGGATAGAATCTTTCTACGAGCAAATCTCTCAAAAAAATGGAAGCTGTTCCAAACATATCTGCCATGGTTCTTTACTTCGACAGGGTACAAATATCTAACTTCGATAGGGTACCAATATCTACATCTAAATTTCATCCTTTTAGATACTTTTTTAGACCTATTGCCGATACCGATACGAAGTAGCAGTCAAAAAGTTGTATCCATTTTTCACGATATTATGGATATATCACGGCGAATTCCTCGGAAAATATGGTGGGCGATTCTTCCACAACGGAATCGGATAAGTCAGATTTCGAGGAAGTGTTTACATAGTCTTCTTCTGTCCGAAGAAATGATTCATCGAAATAATGAGTCACCCCTTTCATTCTGGGTACATCTGGGATCACCAAATGCTCGGGAGTTCTTCTATTCAATCCTTTTCCTTCTTCTTGTTGCTGGATATCTCGTTCGTACACATCTTCTCTTTGTTTCCCGAGCCTCTAGTGAGTTACAGACAGAGTTCGAAAAGATCAAATCTTTGATGATTCCATCATACATGATTGAGTTACGAAAACTTCTGGATGGGTATCCTCCATCTGAACTGAATTCTTTCTGGTTAAAGAATCTCTTTCTAGTTGCTCTGAAACAATTAGGATATTTTCTAGAAGAAATACGGGGTTCTGCTTTTGGCAGCAACATGCTATTGGGTGGTGGTCCCGCTTATGGGGTCAAATCAATACGTTCTAAGAAGAAATATTTGAATATCAATCTCATCGATATCATCGATTTCCTAAGTCTTATACCAAATCCCATCAATCGAATAACTTTTTCGAGAAATACGAGACATCTAAGTCGTACAAGTAAAGAGATCTATTCATTGATAAGAAAAAGAAAAAACGTGAACGGTGCTTGGATTGATGATAAAATCGAATCCTGGTTCGCGAACAGTGATTCGATTGATGATGAAGAAAGAGAATTCTTGGTTCAGTTCTCCACCTTAACGAAGGAAGAAAGGATTGATAAAATTCTATTGAGTCTGACTCATAGTGATCATTTCTCAAAGAATGACTCTGGTTATCAAATGATTGAACAACCGGGATCCGTTTACTTACGATACTTAGTTGACATTCATAAAAAGCGTCTAATGAATTATGAGTTCAATAGATCCTGTTTAGCAGAAAGGCGGATATTCCTTGCTCATTATCAGACAATCACTTATTCACATTCACAAACCTCGTGTGGGGCTAATAGTTTTAATTTCCCATCTCATGGAAAACCCTTTTCGCTCCGATTAGCCCTATCCCCCTCTAGGGGTATTTTAGTGATAGGTTCTATAGGAACTGGACGATCCTATTTGGTCAAATACCTAGCGACAAACTCCTACGTTCCTTTCATTACGGTATTTACGAACAAGTTCCTGGATGACAAGCCTCAAGGTTATTTTTATGAAGAGAGCGATTTTGAAGATGATGATGACGATTTTTATGATAGTAACGACGATGACCTTGACCTTGATATTGATATTGATATTGAAAAGGAGCTGCTAACTTTGACGAGTGAGATAACTATAGATAGGGAAATGACGCCGAAAATAGACCTATTTGATATCACCCTTCAACTCGAATTAGCAAAATCAATGTCTCCTTGCATAATATGGATTCCAAACATTCATGATCTGTCTGTGAATGAGTCAAATTACTTATCCCTCGGTCTATTAGTGAACCATCTCTCCGGGGATTGTGAGGATTGTGAAAGCTCCTCCACTAGAAATATTCTAGTTATTGCTTCGACTCATATTCCCAAAAAAGTGGATCCCGCTCTAATAGCTCCGAATAAATTAAATACATGCATTAAGGTACGAAGGCTTCTTATTCCACAACAACGAAAGCACTTTTTCACTCTTTCATATACTAAGGGATTTCACTTGGAAAAGAAAATGTTCCATACTAATGGATTCGGGTCCATAACCATGGTTTCCAGTGCACGAGATCTTGTAGCACTTACCAACGAGGCCCTATCAATTAGTATTACACAGAAG